CCTATTTTTTTTTTAATTCATTAAAAAAGAGAGTGGTTTTATTCGAAGCGCTTCGTGATTTTCAACCAATTATGTGCTTCAATATAATTACCTGGAGTAAGCGCTATAGCTTGTTTCCAATACTCAGCAGCTTGATCGGACCAAGCTTCCGCAATTTCAGAATCACCCTGTAGAATGGCCTGTTCTCCCCGGTCGGAATAGGTGGTTCCTTCCCTTAGAACCGTACTTGAGAGTTTCCTATCTCATACGGCTCAAAAATCGATTCTTTTTGTGTCCTATCTTAATCTACCCTATGCTAACTGAATTAGATTTCTCATAAACCTATCCCATTTTTTCTTGGGTTAACCAGAAGAAGTTAATTACATAAGTTTCAAACCCTAATTTTGATCAATAATCAGAATCAGTTTGATCTTTTCTCCCACCTTCAGAAGAATGAAGCATAGGTATCCCCACAATATCGTTAGAATTTTCTGAAAGGTAACTATCTCGGTTTCATATATGGAATTCATATAGAATCTTTGAAAAAGACTTTTTTCCATAAGAAAAAAGAACTTACTATCTTTGGGATCTGATGCTACACCGCTGCTCAATACCTTAGTGGATCGACTCTATTACATAAGTTGATTCCTAACTTTTGTCCCATATCATGACATAAGTAAGCAGTTCTTAACTGTATCGACTCAATAGCTCGCTAATTGATCTTTACGGTGCTTTCTCTATCAATTGGATCCTTTATCCATAGAATATAGTATATAGGCTGCACTCATTTTTTTTTCTCCCTATTTTGGTTCTCGTGAAGTCTCTTTCCTTGCTACAGCTGATAAAAATCGTTGCTTTGGACGATGCATTATGTAGAAAGCCTATTTTTTCTAGTATTTACTAGCCAATTTGATCTTTGCTTTTTTTCCTTATTTCTATAGTGGAGATAGTCGCACGTAATGACAGATCACGGCCATATTGTTAAAAGCTTGTGGTAAGAATGGGTTTCGTTCTAGTGCCCGGAAATAATATTCCAAAGCCTTTGTATGTTCTCCATTGCTTGTGTGTATAAGGCCTATGTTATAGAGTATATAACTTCGATCATAGGGATCAATTTCTGGTCGCGTAGCTTCATAATAATTCTGTAAAGCTTCCGCATAATTTCCTTCGGATTGAGCCAACATCCGTTACGGTCGTTCATTCTATTCAAAAAATCTCCGTTCCAGAACCGTACATGAGATTTTCATCTCATACGGCTCCTCCCTTCTGCGCATAGTACTAAGGGGAATAATCCATAGAATAAAAATTGAACTATTCTCATCTCATTATGAACTGAAAGGAACTAGTATTTTTACAAGAAATCTCTAGCCAGCCTTCCCGCAAGAGGTTTTTTCTTAACACCAATCATATTAGTGTTAGATATAAATGGTAACTCCAACAATTTCTTTGTTCTCAACGCCTTCTATTTCCAGGAATTAGTCACTTCAACGATCTTTGATGGTTATACGGGTATCCAAAGTACAAACGAGATGGATGTTTGTTGTCCCAACCATTCTTGTTAGTCCCGATACCGATAAGGAAAGGGGGAATTTATAACAAAGTTTTTGTGTTGTTGATTCCTAGGTGTAGTGCTTTTTCCCTTATGCCGTCTATTGGTACTAATGTAGTGTAGGATTGACCCGCAGTACAGAACCCATAGGTGTAACCTTTCGCTCAATACTCAAATCAACAATTGAAACATCTGAGGCTGCATCAATCGAGGATACACGATAGAAGGAATTGTTCTATCTCCAAACTTCACCTTCACCGAGCGTAGGTTTATTTCAAGAATTTCGTTCTTTCTATACCGAACCGCGTCTCTTTCTCGTAAGACTGAGGTGAGGGCTAAAAAAAAACAAGAAAAAAGAATCAAATCGCACCATCTCTGTAATAGGTAAATGCCTTTTTTTCTCCTGAAGTTGTCGGAATTATTCGTAATAAGATATTGGCTACAATTGAAGAGGTCTTATCAATAAAATTTCCATTTATATGAGATCTAGGCATAATTAGCAATCCATTCTAGAATTCTTTTCATTACCCCTCGGGGAAAATGATCCCACAAACAAAGCAAAGGAATTATACAGTACGAAATAACATAAAAACAGACTAATTTTATTCTAATAAATAGATATTAAATAGATATGGGCTTTCCACTTAAATTGTCCCCTTTTGTTTGGGAAAGATATGAGATATTGGAATCAGATTGATTTCATTCCCATTTTTGTAGTATACCAATGAGCGGAACTATTACTATTTCATCTAAGTTAAATAACCAAGGACTTTTTTTACTACAGATTCTGATAACTCGAGAAGTTTTGATTTGGTTATGATCCAAAGAGAAAAAAGAATGGAATAATCATTCCATGAAAAAATAGAGTAGAGTAACCATACCCTCTGTTTGCATAACGTGTATACACCACGCCATACAATCGAAATATCAAAATCCATGGGACGATTCATAAATTTGGAATAGATCCGCGGG